CTGAGCAAGATACGACTGATTTGAAATAAATTGAATCAACAATTCATAATCATAAAAAGAAATCTTTCTATTTTCCACAAGGGGTTATTGATATTCATGGACAATTTGGATTCATATTTAGGGATAGATATTACCCCCCCTTTTTCCTTTCAAACAAATTGAAATGATTGAAGTACTTTTATTTGGAATCGTCTTAGGTTTGATTCCTATTACTTTGGCTGGGTTATTTGTAACTGCATATTTACAATATAGACGTGGTGATCAGTTGGACCTTTGATTAGTTAACAAATCTTTTCTTTTTTGATTGACCTACTTTAGCACAGTAGGTCAATCAAAAAAGAAAAGATTCTTCTTCAGTTATTTCACTCTAATTAGAACAAACAAAAAGGAAATCACGCTCTGTAGGATTTGAACCTACGACATCGGGTTTTGGAGACCCACGTTCTACCGAACTGAACTAAGAGCGCTTTCTTATCACAGATAGTAAAGAAAAAGGGGGATTACTTTTGTAATCCAATCCTGCATGCATATCACATATATATAAGTATCGCCGATATAGTTAGAATTGTAGATGTGTTATATGTATATATAGTCTTATATGCTACTATAATAAATCATATTTATTATTAATATATAAATATAAAAAAATAGTAGATAAAAGCTATATATTAATAGTATTCTATATAATACTATTCAAAAAATGATAGATTATGTATGTCTAATTTGAATCGATTTTAGCGATCTCAATGAATTCGTCTTTGCTTTTCAGAGGAAAAGTAATAGGTAGGGATGACAGGATTTGAACCCGTGACATTTTGTACCCAAAACAAACGCGCTACCAAGCTGCGCTACATCCCTTTAAATAGGTTTACAGTGTTATTATAAATAATCCTTTTCTTTTTTTCCACATCATTATTTATCATATTTCGATACAGAACAGATCTCGCTATTCTTTTTCATATCATATATGATATAAAAGTCTTTGGATACATATACGATGTAAAGTAAAAAAGGTTTTTAGGGAATGCTGATTAGGAAAGATGCATCTTTTTTAACTTTAAAAAATAAAGGTAGAAAATCTTCTCTACCGAGATTGGTGTACATTTTCATTTGCCTTAGGAATTTCATGTACAAATACAAGTAGTTTTTCTTTTGAAATACATATGCATCTGATCATCTATCATATATGTATTATTCTCTTATGTGTTACAATATATAAATATAAAAAAGAAGGAGGATTTTCAATGCGAGATCTAAAAACATATCTCTCCGTGGCACCGGTACTAAGTACTTTATGGTTCGTATCTTTAGCGGGTCTATTGATAGAAATCAATCGTTTTTTCCCGGATGCGTTAACATTCCCCTTTTTTAGTTATTAACATGGGAAGGTGGTAACGAAGATTAGAGCTAGAATCCACTAGCGGTGACTAATCCCCCGCCCTTTCTCCCTTTGACCTTATATTCGAAAAGGGAGAAAGAAAATTGGATTTAACCTCAGCAAAGCTTCTGCTCAAGCTCGAATTGAAAATTCAAATTTTCTATTAAAAATTAAATAGAGGGACAACGGAAATTTAAATGTGGGTCTAGGGCAAAAGTCTCATACACGAAACTCAAATGAAATACTGTACTGTGATTAGAAATAGAGTTTGAAATCATTGGATTACGCCTATTATATTTTATTATAACTAATTAACTAAATTCTATTTCCTATTACTCTTTTTCAAATATTGACTATTCCTCTATTTACTGCAACGAACTCTTTTAAAGTATATTTCGAGTTAGCAATTTCTATTTTATTTCTTTCTCGCCGTTTCGGGTCTAAAAGAAAAGAGTTGCTTGAATCAAAAATTAACAAAAAGGGGGGTTCATGGCCAAGGGTAAAGATGTCCGAGTAAGTGTTATTTTGGAATGTACTAGTTGTGTCCGAAAGAATGTTAATAAAGAATCGAGGGGTATTTCCCGATATATTACTCAAAAGAATCGACACAACACACCCAGTCGATTGGAATTGAAAAAATTCTGTCCCTATTGTTACAAGCATACAATTCATGGAGAGATAAAAAAGTAGATCGAACCGAACGTCTGTATATCACCTTTTTAAGGTTGAAGAAAGAGCTCACTATGAATATGATATGCATAAAAAAAAGAAAATGGAATAAACTATTATTCTATGCAATAGATAAGAATTAAATTCTAATATATAGAATAATTATATAGAATAATATTCTATTCGAAATTGAATTTAAAGAAACAAGGAAAAAATAATATAAAAAAAGGATTCTGAACTAGAAGCTATATATATCATTTATAAGAATATAAGTGATAAGCACATAACATATAAATCAATAAAAAAAAAACACAAATTCAAATTAAAGAAAAAACCAAATCCTATTCCGGTCGGATCTCAAAAAATGAATTAGAAATAGGATTTTCGGCAGAATATTATTTATATTATAAAGAATAACTAAACAAACCATGGATAAATCCAAGCGATCTTTCCTTAAATCTAAGCGGCCTTTTCGTAGGCGCCTGCCCCCGCTCCAGCCGGGGGACCGAATTGATTATAGAAACATGAGTTTAATTAGTCGATTTATTAGTGAACAGGGAAAAATATTATCTAGGCGCGTGAATAGATTGACTCTGAAACAACAACGATTAATTACTATTGCTATAAAACAAGCTCGTATTCTCTCTTTGTTACCCTTTCTGAATAATGAGAAACAATTTGAAAAAGCCAAGTCGGCCGTTAGAACTACAGGTTTTCGAGGTTTTCGAACCAAAAAATAATAGGTTTAACTCTTGATTTTTCTTTTTTTCAATTGATGGTTTGCTCGAAAAAATACGAAAATCCGGATTTTTTTGTTGTCTCGTAAGAAAAAGCGAGGAAGAAGCAATCTTTTTTTTATTGAATGCCTTTGTGCATTTTGACTACTTTATTGTAATTGTATTTTCTTTTATCGGACTCATTTTTGTATATCTTCCCGTCCCGGAGTTCCTTCTCCGGGGAGCTTTGTTTAAATAGTTTCGGGCGCTTCTTTCGAATCCTCGATCTCATTGGAAATACTATAAAGACAATTCTTATTTAATATAGCTATTTGTGCAAGGATTTTGCGATTAAGAATTAACTCTCTCTTGTACAGACCGTTTATAAATTTACTATAACTACAGTATACGCCTTTTTCTGTTTCGCGAATTGCTGCATTTATCCGAGTAATCCACAACCGACGAAAATCTCTCTTTTTCTTATCTCTATCTCGATGAGCCGAAAACAAAGCTCTTATTTTCTGTTGCGCAATAATGCGCATGATTTTTGAATGAGCCCCTCGAAAACTTGATACAAATAAACGCATTTTTTTTCTACGTCTTCGAGCTATATATCCTCGTCTAACTCTGGTCATTGAATAAATTAAACTTTGTTAAATAACTAATTGATTTTCTTTCTCTTTGAGTTATTTTTTCTTTCCTCGCTGTTAATAACAAAACGGATTTTTCCAATGTATAAAAAGAATTCAAATGGCTTTTGCTACTATAACCTTCCCGACCACGATTTTTTATTTTTTTGCGGCATTTCGCCTCAACCCCAAATGAAATAAGAAATTGGATTGATACTAGTGATCACAAATAAAAACGTAGTAAATCTAGATAAATAAAGAAATGGTGGGTTCCTTCGTTTCTATGGTTACTTCTTAAACGGTGAGGTCCTCTCTATACACCGGAGCCCTTTACTTCGTTTAGTCAACGTTATTGGTAACTTGTACAATTCAAAATTTTTGGCTCTACCCATGAATTATCCAGTAAGAGGTCTTTCACAATGAGATCCGCCTATACAGTAACGGTATTTCGTTTTGAGGGTTAGCTGAATAGCTGACCCTGTTAGTCCGTTTTGCAAAAATGGGAGCATAATCTTTTTTATTTAAAAAGAATACTTTCCCGCTTAATGTATAGCACTTGCTACCAATGGGAACTTGCTTCTCATCTTAAATCGAGCTGTTGGGGTTACACCAAGAGAAACCATAAATTTCATACACAATAGATGGATATGATAGATCTTTTTTCGATAGTGACCAGAGTTATTTCATTTTATCCTATTCCCTGATAATGATCATTGATACTGGAAAATTTATGCCCAGTTCATAATCTGAACGAGTCGCACATACACCCTAGTACATGTTCCTCGGCGCTGAGGACATCCCCGAAGAGCGGGGGATTTCGTGACGTTTCTGATTGGCTGTCTTGTGTTTCTAATAAGCTGTTTAATAGTTGGCATGCTGAATCATTTACATAAGGGACTGGTTTAGATAAATCCTAACCTGATGATTATGAATTTTTTCTAGTTATAGTTATATAGAATATTCCTCAGCAAAGTAAATATCAATTTTCGACTTTGACTACTTCTACTCTTTCCATGGTTCCTTCTTTACTATTTTTACTCCTTCATTCGCTACAAGATCAATAATTCCGTGAGCTTGGGCTTCTCTTGCTGACATAAAAACATCCCTTTCCATGTCTTCGGTTAGAACCCAAAAAGGTTGGCCTGTTCGTTGTGCATACACCTTTGTGAGGGTTTCTCGCAGAGTCAATAGTTCTTCCGCTTCCATCATACACTCTCCCGTCGATCCCTCATGAAAAGCACTAGCAGGTTGATGGATCATTACCCTGATGATATAACAAAGGGGGGTTCTTCTATCTCGCATGATAAGTCGAAGACAAAAAAAAAGATAGAGAATCATAATAAACTTGAACAACCGTACGTGCATCTTTTGTGCATTGCATACGGCTCGCGACAATGAAATTTACTTTTCTCTTCCATCTCAGTAAATCGTCCAATTACCACCCTTCTTTTCGTGAGTTCAAAATACTACGATGGCTCCGTTGCTTTATAGATTTATTTCGTTCATTTCATCTGTAATTTAGCAATCCCAAAGTTTCTTTTTGATCTTAAATAAGGAATTTTTTTTGTACTCTTTTAAACATAAATATTGTTAGGTTAGGATTAAGAGTCTTTTGGTATAAAAAAAGTTTGTGACGCTGAAATGGACTCCGGATAAATAAAAAAATCGGGAATACCCTTTATCTCATACTCCTCTCTCGATACATAATCTAATGTTTTGAAAAAAAAAAACGAACAAAATTTTGCAGATCGAATTCAAAGTGCCATGCTATTTTTACTCATAATATATATATTGAATTGATTGATATTTTTTTTGTGAAGGCATAATCTTTATCTTTTTTTCTCAAAAAAAACTCATTGGCGCCAAAGCCAAGCGTGAGGGAAGGCCAAACGTTTGGTAATTTCTCCTCCGACCAGGATCAAAGATCCCATGGAAGCGGCCATTCCCATGCATATTGTATATACATCTGGTAGCACAAGTTGCATAGCATCAAAAATAGCTATTCCGGGTAATACCCACCCGCCAGGACAATTTATAAATAAATACAAATCCTGGGTCTGATCTTCTATACTGAGATAGACGATAAGACCAACAAGGTAATTAGAGATCTCGGTCGTAATCTCTTGGGTTAAAAAAAGTAATCTTGCTCGATAAAGTCGGTTAATTAGGGTAAAATTGTCTCCCTTAGGAACCGTACATGCATCTTTTGATGCATACGGTTCAAAAAAAATAAAAAATCAATGTGTAGATTACTTTACTGCCCTCTTCTTTTTGGATAGCAGTTTAAAATGAGGGGGTTTGTCTTCTATTTTTCAATAAATATGAGTTTTTCTTCCCCGTTTCCTTATTTCTACTCTAACTAACGATAAATATATAACTATATAGAACAAAGGAATCATAAACATAAAAACAGAATGTAAAATTCCATACGTATAAGAAAATAGAAAGGAAATTTTTTTGATTGAATATGCAATAATATGCAAATTAAATACACTCATAAAAAAAAAGATCGTTATAGTTAAAGTAACCTTTTCGAACTAACTGCTCGTTGATTTATTGTTTCATCGAGATCGAATGCAAACCACGATGTTATTTTCTTGTTCTTGAAGCGGTCTCTTTAATTCTTTTAGGTTTATGCTCTACTCCGGGTAAAAATATGCTCGATTTTGATTTGCACATATAGGGCAAATGTTTATAATACCGCTTCTTGTTGTTTTGCTAAGATTTCCTTTTTTCATTCGGCTCATGCCTTTGCCAAAAAATGGGCTATTCGACATATTGAATTCATTTATTCTATCAATACAAGCAGTAATTCTTGATATATTATCCATTGGGATTTGTTTAAACGGAGCCTGGATACTTCATGTCATTTTTTTGGTTTAACCAAGCCAACCATAAATTATTCTAATTGATACTATTAGTCTGTGAATCCCCCTACAAACGGATCTAGTTGAACTTCACGCTCCGAATTTTAGATGATTCAATCAATCTTTCTTGGGCGAAGGGGAGGATATCTCGACCGGGGAAGAGAACGGGGAAAGCCCATATGACCCACTATATCTGACAAGTCGCACTATACGTCAACCCAAGTTGCATCTTCATCTCCCGGGATTCGAAAGGGTACTTTTGGAACACCAATAGGCATTAACTGAAAGAAAAAAGAATTAAGTACTATATTTCACTTTGATATGGAAACGTTATAATCGGGTTAGTCTCTTCATAATAGCAACATATAGAATAAGGGTTGATATTTTTTATCATATAGTCTGTCTTGAATACATTATAAAAGGTCATAAAAGGCGATAGAATGACTAAAGTATAATTCTTACGACTAGAGCCTTCCAACGATGAACAAATATGGCGACATTTGCTTATATAAAAAGGTATCAACCGCCATTGCGTATTGGTACTTATTGGGTATAGAATAGATCTGCTTCTCTTTGTTCCTACAAACATAATTGTTCTAGTATTACCAATAGAATAGAACAAAAATGAACCCTTGCTGCGATATAATCCACTGAACAGGGGTCCGTTGATAGTCATATGATAGTCATAGTATTTTCCAATGCAATAAAGTTACATAGTATCTATTTTTATTTGATAAAGGGGTTTTTCCATGGGTTTGCCTTGGTATCGTGTTCATACCGTTGTATTAAATGATCCTGGTCGGTTGATTTCTGTCCATATAATGCATACGGCTCTGGTTGCTGGTTGGGCCGGTTCGATGGCTCTCTATGAATTAGCGGTTTTTGATCCCTCTGATCCAGTTCTTGATCCAATGTGGAGACAGGGTATGTTCGTTATACCCTTCATGACTCGTTTAGGAATAACGAATTCCTGGGGCGGTTGGAGTATTACAGGGGGAGCAGTAACGGATCCCGGTATTTGGAGTTATGAGGGCGTGGCCGGGGCACATATTGTGTTTTCTGGCTTGTGCTTTTTGGCAGCTATTTGGCATTGGGTGTATTGGGATCTAGAAATTTTTTCTGATGAACGTACAGGAAAACCTTCATTAGATTTGCCTAAGATTTTTGGAATTCATTTATTTCTTTCCGGGGTGGCTTGTTTTGGTTTTGGCGCATTTCATGTAACAGGCTTGTATGGTCCTGGAATATGGGTGTCTGATCCTTATGGACTAACTGGAAAAGTCCAGCCAGTAAATCCCGCATGGGGCGTAGAAGGTTTTGATCCTTTTGTTCCAGGGGGAATAGCCTCTCATCATATTGCAGCGGGGACACTGGGCATATTGGCGGGCTTATTCCATCTTAGTGTCCGCCCGCCGCAACGTCTATACAAAGGATTACGTATGGGTAATATTGAAACCGTACTTTCCAGCAGTATCGCTGCTGTCTTTTTTGCAGCTTTTGTAGTTGCCGGAACTATGTGGTATGGTTCAGCAACTACTCCGATCGAATTATTTGGTCCCACTCGGTATCAATGGGATCAGGGATACTTTCAGCAAGAAATATATCGAAGAGTTAGTGCCGGTCTGGCCGAAAATCAAAGTTTCTCAGAAGCTTGGTCAAAAATTCCCGAGAAATTAGCCTTTTATGATTACATTGGCAATAATCCGGCAAAGGGCGGATTATTTAGGGCAGGTTCCATGGACAATGGGGATGGAATAGCTGTTGGGTGGTTAGGACATCCAATATTTCGAGATAAAGAAGGGCGTGAGCTCTTTGTACGTCGTATGCCTACTTTTTTTGAAACATTTCCAGTCGTTTTGATAGACGGAGATGGAATTGTTAGAGCCGACGTTCCTTTTCGGAGAGCAGAATCGAAATATAGCGTAGAACAAGTAGGTGTAACTGTTGAGTTCTATGGTGGCGAACTCAACGGCGTCAGTTATAGTGATCCTGCTACTGTGAAAAAATATGCTAGACGGGCTCAATTGGGTGAAATTTTTGAATTAGATCGGGCTACTTTGAAATCAGATGGTGTTTTTCGTAGTAGCCCAAGAGGTTGGTTTACTTTTGGACATGCTTCTTTTGCGCTGCTCTTCTTCTTCGGACATATTTGGCATGGGGCTAGAACCTTGTTCAGAGATGTTTTTGCTGGTATTGATCCAGATTTAGATTCTCAAGTAGAATTTGGAGCATTCCAAAAACTAGGAGATCCAACGACAAGAAGACAAGCAGTCTGATACAAAATTTCTTTCGTATTTTTAGTCTCTTTTTTTGTAATTTGATTTGACATTACGGATTAGATAAATCTTAATTTAATCATTACCTTTTCGTTGACTCTTTCTTTCTCAGGGAAATAATCCTAAATAAACAGGTATGGAAGCTATAATTGTAAACCACAATCGAATCTATGGAAGCATTGGTTTATACATTTCTATTAGTCTCGACTCTAGGGATAATTTTTTTCGCTATCTTTTTTCGAGAACCACCTAAAATTTCAACCAAGAAATGATTTTTCATTATATACAGTGAAGTAATGAGCCTCCCGGCATTCAATATTGAGTGCTGGGAGGCTCATTCAACTAGTCCCCGTGTTCCTCGAACGGATCTCTGAGTTGTTGAGAGGGTTGCCCAAAAGCGGTATATAAGGCGTACCCGGTAAAACTTACAAGTAAACCAGATATAAAGATGGCGACTAGGGTTGCTGTTTCCATTCTTATATGAATTCAAGACCGCAACGGATCTCTGATAAGATCCTTTATTTACAGGGGAATGGTATACAAAGTCAACAGATCTCAATAAATACAATCGGATTTATGGCTACACAAACCGTTGAGAGTAGTTCTAAATCTCGTCCAAGACAAACTACGGTAGGGGCTTTATTGAAACCGTTGAATTCAGAATATGGTAAAGTAGCTCCTGGGTGGGGAACTACTCCTTTGATGGGTGTCGCAATGGCTTTATTTGCAGTATTCCTATCTATTATTTTGGAGATTTATAATTCTTCCGTTTTGTTGGATGGAATTTCAATGAATTAAATCCACAAGAACTACTAAGTTCGAGTTTTTCAATACTAAAGTGAAATCTCAGGTTGCTGACTTATAACCCCTTTGGTAGTTCAATCGCGAAATTTCTTTCTTTCTGTATTTCCGGAATATGAGTGTGTGACTTGTTATAATGGATCCTATTGATAATACAGAGAATAAGTCTGTCATCTTATCTTGCTAGAGACGGTTCTACTTCGTCGGATACTCATCTTAGTATTTGGAGCACGAAATATAATTAAATAGATCCAGAATTGAACTATGATTCATATTTCAGATTCAGACCTTGTGACCGGATTCTAACTCAAAATTTTTCAATTAAATTTATAAGTCATTGAAAAATTGTTCTTTCTGATTATTATGTTTAGTTTGACGAAAAGGCAAATTCTTTCGTATTTTGAGTCATTATACCTATTGATTGAAATTGAATAAGTGATGATCCGATAGTTCTGACTCAGGGAATCTTTGGGCTTGCGGTTTTTTTGAATCATCGTGGTTCTAGTATGAATCTAGGGTTTCAATTAGTTTATAGGATCTTAACAAGAGAAATTCCTATCAATGAGAAAGAACAATAATCAAAGCCGGATTACACATAACTAACAAATCAAAGAAAAAATAGGAAAAGAGATGATTCAAGAGGCCTGTAGTAAAAAAAAGGAAG